TGGGGTAATAATTCCATATTGATCCGAATCAACCCATACGCTCCCATTTTTAATAAGATTCCAGCTAGAAGCATACAAGTACTGTAATGTGCTTCTCCATGGGTGTCTGGTAGCCATGTATGTAGAGGTATAATCGGTGATTTGACAGCAAAAGCAATTAGAAATACAAGATAAAATATTATTTCCAATGCTATAGGATATGGTTGATTAGCTAATGTTTCAAAATTTAATGTCGGTTCATTCGAACCATATAAACCGCTACCCAGAACACCCATTAAGAGAAAAATGGAACCTCCTGCAGTGTACAAAATAAACTTTGTAGCTGAGTACAGACGTTTCTTTCCTCCCCACATAGCTAGGAGTAAATAAACAGGAATTAATTCTAACTCCCACATGATGAAAAAAAGTAAGAGGTCTCGAGCAGAAAATGATCCTATTTGACCACTGTACATTGCTAACATTAAAAAATAGAATAATCGGGAATCCCGAGTAACTGGCCAACCCGCTAAAGTGGCTAAAGTGGTAATAAATCCTGTCAGTAAAATGGGTCCGATAGAAAGTCCATCTATTCCGAATCTCCAATAACAATAAAAAAAATCGATCCATTTATAATCTTCCGCAAATTGGATTAATGGATCGTCCAGTTGAAAATGATAACAAAATGCATAGGTGGTTAGAAGGAGTTCTAAAATACATATACATATTGTATACCACCTATAAATCTTATTTCCCCTATGGGGAAGAAAGCAAATTAAGGAACCCGCCAATATTGGAAAAACAACAATTATTGTTAACCAAGGAAAATCATTCGTGGTAAAGACAAGATACACTTGGACAAAAAAGACAAAAAAACCCGTACTCAAATAAAAAAATCTATTAAAATTTATTGAGTACGGGTTTTTGTCGGTAAAAAAAAATCAACTGGATTCCCGTGGAGTTTTATGGAACATATCAATAAGCTAGACCCATGCTGCGAGTTGTTTCATGCCATAAATAAACTCGAACACTCAAGAAATCGGTTGGACAGGCAGATTCGCATCTCTTACAACCTACACAGTCTTCTGTTCTGGGAGCAGAAGCGATTTGTTTCGCTTTACATCCCTCCCAAGGTATCATTTCTAATACATCTGTGGGGCAGGCGCGGACACATTGAGTACACCCTATACATGTATCATAAATCTTTACTGAGTGTGACATTGGATCTATTAATTTTTAAACGCCATAAATTTTCGATCTAGTAAACTTGTAAAATAAATCATATATTTAGACACCAGATGAATCAATGATTTACCAGAATTTTGCTAATTAATCTACTTCTGGATCGGCTCATGAGAGAGGATAGAAGGGCCAAGATACTTTGATTTATTACATTAGGTTTTCGTAAGCATGCCCATCATCATAGATTACGCATCTAATTGGAATTTATTAATATTATAATTTGTAATTTATATAGAAAAATAGTAAAAATCTTCATTTGAGGGATATTTATCTTTCTATGATTAATCTTATTTATTCAACAAATTCGATTGGTTGATACGAGTAGAATTTCTGTTACGATAAATTGATGAAACAATTGCTGGTCCAATCGCTGCTTCAGCCGCTGCAATAGCTATAACAAAAATTGAGAAAATGTCTCCTCTTAATTGGCGACTATCAAAAAAATCGCAAAATGTTACGAAATTTATATTCACTGCATTCAGTATAAGTTCAAGACACATAAGGGCTCTAACCATATTTCGACTCGTGATCAATCCATATATACCTATAGAAAAAAAATAGGCACTCAAAATAAGTACATGTTCGAGCATCATTGATCAACTCCTTATCAATATCGATGCATTTCAAGATGAACAAGAATTCAACCGATTCTATTAACTAGAATATAAACAGTACGCAACTAACAAGTGTGGAACAAAGAAATAAAATAAATAGAGTTTATTGTTATAATATATTGACAAAAAAATTTCTATTTTGATAGAATTGAAACACGCACCAACGTTTTATTTTGATTACTATGCTAGTTCTAACGATTTATTACTGACGAGCCATAGCAATTGCACCTATCAAAGCAACTAAAAGAATTATGGAAATGAGTTCAAATGGAAGGAAAAAATCTGTTGATAAATGAATCCCAATTTGTTGACTATTACTTAAAAAATCTTGTTCTATAATCTGGTTTGATCTTGTAGTCCAAATAATACCGTACCATGATGTATCTGTAATAATAGTAATTAATGAAGCAAAAATACTTGCACAAACCATCGCAGTAACCCCATCCCCAACGGTCCAAAGAGTAAAATCGTTGTAAGATGCTGAACCATTCATAAACATCACAGCAAATATGATTAAAACATTTATAGCTCCCACGTAAATAAGGAGCTGTGCGGCAGCTATAAAATGGGAGTTTGATAAAATATATAATAAAGATATAGAAACAAGAACCAATCCCAATGAAAAGGCAGAATAAATTGTATTAGTAAGTAATACCACTCCTAAACCTCCTAATATAAGAACCAATCCTAGAAAGACTAAAAGAAAATCATGTATTGGTCCAGGTAAATCCATTTTATGTAAAATAAGAAATAAATAAACAATCTTTCATGATCTTATTGACCTGACCAGGAAATGGACCCTATTTTTTTATGATATGTTTTTATGAATTTAATTCTAAATGCTAAGAAATTCTAATGAGTGTGGATTGATGTGTATCCACTAATTGAATCAATCTCGTTTTTTTTATCAGAATAATAAATTATAAATGGGAGTTTGAACAAGCTATATATGTTAAAAAAATTACTGATAGATGATATATCACTCGATTTTAACTCCAAATGACGCCTCGATTCTCATCAACTAATTAATAGTTTGGATTTCTATTGTAGTTATTGACCAAGGAAAAATAAAACTCAATTTTTAAAATCATGGGGTTGACGCATTTTTTCTTTGAGGCGAATTCAAAATTGTTCTAATTGTGTAATCGTCAATTACTGGCATTGGTAAACGACCCAAAGCTATTTGATTATAATTCAATTCGTGACGATCATAAGTAGAAAGTTCATATTCTTCCGTCATTGATAAACAATTTGTTGGACAATACTCAACGCAATTACCACAAAAAATACAGATTCCGAAATCAATACTGTAATTAAGCAATCGTTTCTTTCTAATATTCGTTTCCAATTTCCAATCCACAACAGGTAAATCTATAGGACATACACGAACACATACTTCACAAGCAATGCATTTATCAAATTCAAAGTGGATTCGACCGCGGAAACGTTCCGATGTGATTAATTTTTCATAAGGATATTGAATAGTTACAGGTAAACGATTTGCGTGCGATAAGGTAATCATAAAACTTTGGCCAATGTACCTTGCAGCTCGGACTGTTTGTTGACCATAATTCATGAACCCGGTTACCATAGGGAACATATCGTGAATATCTAGAATTTTTTTTTCTCTTGTTTGAGACAGGTCGTGAATATAAAATAGTGTATTTACAGTGCAAGGAGTTGGGAAGAAGTTGTTAATAATAGATTACCTAGAGAAATAGGTAAAAGAAATTTCCATCCAAGGTTTAATAATTGGTCCATTCTTAACCTAGGTAAAGTCCATCTTGTTGTGATAGGAATAAACAAGAACAAATATGTTTTAGCTAACGTAATAAAGAGAAAAATTGTCGTTCCAAAGACGCCACCTACTTTATTTATTTCAAATAGTTCAGGAATAAACATGTACGGAATAGAGAGATTCCATCCACCCAAGTAAAGAACTGTTACAAACAATGAAGAAACTAGTAGATTTAGATAAGAAGCAACATAAAATAAACCAAATTTTATACCTGAATATTCAGTTTGATAACCCGCTACTAATTCTTCCTCTGCTTCTGGTAAGTCAAAGGGTAATCTCTCACATTCTGCTAGGGAGGAAATTAGAAAAACGATAAACCCGATAGGTTGACGCCACAAATTCCATCCCCAAAACCCATATTTTGCCTGTGCCTCAACTATATCAACTGTACTTGAACTGTTAGATAATTATAGTCGGTGATAACATCACTGTTCCCATCGCTATTACAGAACCGTACATGAAATTTTCACCTCATACGGCTCCTCCCGGACCACAAAGAAATCTAAGGACCGGATCGCTATTCTTTATGGCGATATGTTCTAGATCGAGTAAAAATCTATTGAGAGGTCCCGAATTAGACCAATGGAATTCTGTCTGCTATAATAAAACAATAAAAGTACTTCTGAATTGATCTCATCCTTTAATAATTTAGAATGTTTTTTTGAGTAATAACTTAAACCTTCAATAAAATACTCCTTCTATAAATATTCATAGATATTTGAACCCAGCGTTTTCAATTACGAAAAAGAATTAGATATTACATTAGTTCATAAATAATGCCAAGAATTTGCTTTCTATATAATTATATAATTAAAGAATAAAGATCTTTCTCTCTCTTTTTTTATTCATTTTTTTTATTGTAATTGCAGTCTTTCTACTTTTTTCGTTCCTATTCTTGTTTCTAAAAAGTGGATTCAAAAAAAAAGTAAAGGATTATTTCGTTCTTGATAGTAATTTCTTTAATCGGTGGATAGGAGCATACTCTGGATCGGAATCATGGGGAGTACTACCTGATAATTTCTACTAACGTAAAGCCCCAATTAGTCTTCCTTTTATGCGGAAATGGCCCTTTGTATAATTTATATAATCTCTATTACTAATCCCTTGTGTAATTTGGTGTTTCTAACCATCCACTCATTTTTGCCCAATCGCCTGTTATGGTAGTCGGGTAATATAGCCAAACGCTAATGAAAACCCCATACAGTTGATCTTGTGAACCCGCTTCAAGCCATGATGCCCAACCAACCAATCTTGGGGTAAACAGTCTCTACTGCTTATATTTACTTTTGCTTAATCCTGGTACATAGGAAATGAGGCTCGACTTCTTACTGCGAACTTATAAGCTGTTTTTTTTCACTCATAGAACTATCTGATTTAGTTCATCAACACTAACGATGAACAAAAAACTGAGACTATCTATTCAACGCTTTCCGCGAAAGAACGGAAATAGTAAAAAGTTTATGTCTCAACGAATCACACGTAGAGATATTGATAACACACATAGAGTTAATGGTATTTCATAACTAATGGATTGAGCAGCTGCTCGTAAACCACCTAAAAAGGAATATTTATTATTTGATCCATATCCTGATATAAGAAGTCCAATAGGAGCAATACTTGAAATAGCGATCCATAAAAAAACCCCGATATTGAGATCAGCTAGGGTAAGATGATAACCAAAAGGAATTACTGAATAACTTAGTAAAATTGATATGACCGCTACTGATGGTCCGATACTGAATAAACCACTATCTCCTCTAGATGGAATAATATTTTCTTTAACAAGTAGTTTTGTCCCATCTGCTAGAGCTTGGAGAATTCCTAAAGGGCCCGCATATTCAGGTCCAATACGTTGTTGTATCCCTGCGGATATTTCTCTTTCTAACCACACAATTACTAGTACACCTATTGTGATTCCCAATACAAGAGTCAAAATAGGGATAAGCATCCATATGATCCCATAGACCTCCTTTAAAGACTCCAATCTGTAAAAAGAATTGATATCTTGTATTTCTGTTCTATCAATTATCATTTCAACGGTCAACCTCTCCCATAATGATATCTATACTACCTAGTATCGTCATAATATCAGCCAATTTCATTCTTTTAACTAACTGAGGAAGAATTTGCAAATTGATAAAACCTGGCGGTCGGATTTTCCATCGCCAAGGAAAAACACTTTGATCTCCCATCAAAAAAATGCCCAACTCTCCCTTTGGTGCTTCGATTCTCGCATAAAGTTCTTGTTTCGACAATTCAAAAGTGGGCGAAGGCTTTTTACTAATGAAGCGATATTCAAAATCATTCCATTTTGGATCCCTTACTATATCAAAGCATCGGTTTTCTAAATTCTCATAGGGCCCTCCTGGAATTCCTTCCAGAGCCTGTTGAATAATTTTTATAGATTCCGTCATTTCGCTGATTCGTACTAAATAACGAGCTAACGAATCTCCTTCTTTTTGCCATTTGATTTCCCAATTAAATTCGTCATAACACTCATAATGATCAACTTTACGAAGATCCCACTTTATTCCGGAAGCTCGTAGCATTGGTCCTGATAAACCCCAATTTATTGCTTCCTCTTCGCTAATAATCCCTACTCCCTCAACTCGGTCTAAAAAAATAGGATTTCGTGTAATAAGGTTTTGATATTCAGCAACCCCTGTTAAAAAATAATCACAGAAATCTAAACATTTATCTATCCAGCCATGGGGTAGATCAACAGCGACTCCTCCGATACGAAAATAATTATGCATCATTCTCATACCAGTGGCAGCTTCGAATAGATCATATACTAATTCTCTTTCTTTGAAAATATAGAAGAAAGGGGTTTGTGCCCCAATATCGGCCATAAAAGGGCCGAGCCATAACAAATGAGAAGCTATACGACTCAACTCCAACATAATTACTCTGATATAGCTGGCTCTTTTCGGTACTTGAATATTTCCTAACTGCTCTGGTGCATTTACGGTTATCGCTTCTGTGAACATAGTAGCTAAATAATCCCACCTTGTTACATAAGGCAAATATTGTATAATTGTTCGGTTTTCTGCAATTTTTTCCATTCCTCTGTGTAAATAACCCAATATTGGTTCACAGTCAATAACATCTTCACCATCTAGAGTAATGATGAGTCGAAGAACACCATGCATTGATGGGTGCTGAGGACCCATATTTACTATCATGAGGTTTTTTTTTGTAGCTGGTACATTCATAGGTTTTTCCCCGATTGATTCTTCCATGAATTGCCGAAAATAATCAAAATTCAAGATCTAACAAATCAAATAATTAAAGTTCTTTAAAATTTAAATTAGTGAGTTTTTGGCTCGCGAATCTCCAACCGACCAATTAATTCTTTATAACGTACTCTATTTTTCTTTGACAAATAAGCTAGTAATCGTTGACGTTTTCCCAGAATTTTACGTAAACCTCTCTGAGATAAATAGTCTTTTCTGTGCAATTCCAAATGTGAAGTAAGTCGTCGTATCTTATTAGTGAAACTTAATACTTGAAATTCAACAGACCCCGGGTTTTCTTCTTTTTTTTCTTGAAAAAAAACTGAAATGAATGAATTTTTTACCATAAAACGTAAATTGCTCCCCCTTTTTCTTTTCTTGTTTAAAGATATTTTTTTTTTTTTTTTACTGATCAGAAATAATAAATAAGAATAATGCTAACCATTTGAATCGGGTATACTAAATTAAATTATCTACTCTTAATTTTCTCAAAAAAAATTCCGTTGATTTATTTATTTATAGATCGAATTATCATGGAATGTAAGATACTACATGTATGTATTAGTTTGCTTTGAAATATTAGAAATGTTACCTGATATCTGATATCTAGCAAAAATTTATCGCCGTCTATTTTAAAATTGTGGATATTGTGGATACATATGTAGCCTTAACACACTGAAACTACTGCTATTAGTGGTATCAAACCAATAGCGATTCATACAAGCTAAATCTTCTAATCGATAAGTGGGCCACAGAAAGAACTTTAATTTTATTAATTTATTTTTATCTATATCAAGATTTGGGCTTGTATCCAAAAATTTAACACAGTTTTTTACGTTCTTCCCATCCCAAAGTATGGGATTTAGATCCGCACCCTTCCCTTTTCTTGAATTCAATGAAATTACAATTCTAAATTCTCTCCGACGTCTAGGTGATAAAATATTTTCGGGAACGAGCAAAGCATAATAGTTTTTGTCTCTATTTCCGGTTATTTTTTGATGTCTTGTAAGGGATTTATAAAAATTCTTTTTATCACCATATCTTTGATTAATGCGATCTTTACTCTTATGAACCAATGAAATACTTATGCTTTGATATCTAATAAATTTTCCATTAGTTTTGACAGACAGACGAACCGGTTCGATGCTAACCCCCCACCCTTTCACCAATTCTGGAATATAGACATCCTTGTGACTCAGCATTATATTGAAAATCATTTCGCCTCGTTGCAGAGAGGATATAAAAACTTTTCGCGGGCTTCTCAGTCTAAGCAGAAGACAATATACCTTGATATTATTGATTAGTTGTTGATTAAAAAAATAATCACTTCTAAATAGAATAAGCAAATTATTTTTTAGGAAAAAATCGAATTCTGTTTCTGGAGCGCTTGTGTTTTGCTTTTTCTTTGTATGGTTTTTTATGACTGATCCCGTATAATCTTCTTCAAGATATTTTTTTTCAGTGATGTTTTTATTTGTACTACTCGGTGCATTTCCCTGAAAAAAAAAAAAAAGTAATTTTATGGGTATGACCCAGGGTTTTATTTTATATGAATTATAAAGTAACATAATTTCTGGGAAGAACCAAAGTTCAAAATCGGATATGGCCTTGTTTTGTATTTCTTCATTCATTCCCAGCCAAGCAAATTGTTTTTTATTGAAGGGGTTGATGTCTTCATGAATTGAGAGATAAAAAGGATATTTCTTATACATTTTATCAACTTTTTGATCGTGACTAGTCTGTTTATTACTGGTGCTATGGATCCAAGCCTCACTATTGAGCTTCTTTCTAACACTAAAATGGATAATTTTCCAATCCGCATATTTTCTATCCGGATTTTTAGCCATAATAGCATCTTTTCCTAGATAATTCTTGATAAGTATAATTGCCAGCCCATCAAATAATTTTTGTTTATCTATATTGTTTACTTGTAATGATGATACATAACCATATGAGTTCCTCTTAGCTTCATAATTAATAGATTTAGATGATAAGAGATCATATTCAGAGTGTCTTTTAAAATTTTCTTTTGTATTTGGTAATAGAGAATAAGTTTCTTTTTCATATGAATACCATTTGTTTAACTCTTTTTGGGGGGCTTGATTAACTGTATTTTGCCATTTTTGTGCTACTAATTTAGACCATTGAATTTTAGATAAATTATATTGATAATGAACCCGTAACCAATTTTTCCATGGATTCAGTCTAGAATTACGAAGTTTTTTATTTTTTAATTCGGAACGAAATATTTCTTGTGTTCTAAAATATCCCGTTAATTCGTTTTTCTTAAAAACGGGTGTTCCGTGATATTGAAGAACAGATCTTAAGTTAATAACGTGGGTTTTTGATAATTTGTAAAATACATATGCTTGTGACAAAGAAGGCAAGTTCTTTGAATATTTATTAATATTACTAATATTAGAAAGTGACTTTCTAAAGTGAATTTGTTTTTTTTTTTTTTTTTCAATTCTTTCGGGATTTGCTTTAATATTAATATTGTAAATGTATTTTTTTACTTTTTTTGTTGTTGATTCAAGAAAAACTTGTGTGTCGATCCGAAGAATATTAATCATACCTAAGAAGTATATCCTTTGAAAGAAAAATTGTATAAAAAAATGTGATTTACGGATTAATCTAATCTTTCTTCTTTTTAACACCTGAAAAAAAAATATATAGGATTCTAATCTGTTAGCATCATTACTTTTTTTGTTCGAACTAATATTTTTTTCTGAAGTTAGATTTTTGTTTTTCTTGGCTTTTCTAAGTTTGTTTATTTGAGTTATGATTAGGCTTGTTCTATCAGTCAGCTCTTTTGTTTTTTTTTCTGGCAGTGAATAACTTCTCCAATCAATAGATTTAATTTTACTGGATGGTTTAGAAATAATACTATTACTGATTATAAAATCTTTTTCTTTTTTAGTTTCACGCAACTCATATACTTCTCCTAATCCAAATAATAGCTTTGGGTTTATTTTTGCTAATTCTTTTATTATTTTTTTTATAAGGAGAATGCTTTTTTTAATTGTTGTTGAGACTTTTAGAGAGAAATTTGTTCGGTCGTTTAATCTTCTTAGAATTGGAAAACAATTTGTCTTCCTTTTTATAAGCATTTTTCCAAGTTCTTTTAAAATAGG